TCCCTATCCACGATTCTGTTAGTTACTTAACTAATTTTACTGGAATGAGATTTTCCTGGAGAATAATAGAAATATCGGATGAATCCCGAAGATAGTTAAAAATAGAAAACGTAAGTACGATTTTCAATACTTTGTTTATGTACAACTACAAAATAACAAGAGCTCTAATTTTAATTTTATTAGATTAATATCAGTGGATTTTTTATTTTTTATCAGTCATTCATTGAATGATAAATAATTACAAGTGACGGAGATACTTGATTTAAATAACGAAAAATCAAATATTTAAAAGTTGTATCAAGAATGACTGGAAAAGTGGAAACAAGACCAGATAAAATTTGATCATTTTGAACAAATCCAAAATCTTTGTAGACAGAGCCAATCATTAATTCCCAACCGCGGGGTGAATGAAATCCGACACATAAGTCAGTTAATAATAGAATAGAAAAAGCTTTGACTGTATCGCTTAAGTTATATAGGAATTTCTGGGACCACGAGTTAAGAATAGCAAGTTCTTCATTACCAATGATAGAATACCCGCTTAGAATAACAAAACATATTATATTTGTCGAGAAGTTCAAAATCGTCTGAATATGATCCTCATTGTGTATCTTAATTAGTTGGATCGTTTCTTGTTGGATTCCTGTATGAAGCTTGTGTAGACGTATTTCTGAGTATTCTTCGATCAATTCGTCGAAGACGAACAGTTCCTCCAATTCTATGAATTTTTCTAGAATACCCTTTTCTTGAATCTCATTCAAACAAATTTCGGATTGACCAGTATGCCACCAAGTAGTAACCCAATATTCCAGACTTTTTTTAAATGAGAGAGAAAGCCACCAGGGCAAAAATACTATAGATGCAAGATATACCAGAGGTGGGAATACTTTCCTTTTTGCCATTTTTTACTCTGTGAATTGTTAATCAACCAACCCCATTCGTCCACTTTATGCGATTAAATGTTTCTTTCACGTATGAGTTCTATATTCTATACAAGGTATGGAACCTATGAATCTCTTTTATTTAGTTATTTAGTTTAGGATTTTTTGGTTAGTCTTTGAATCTAGAAAGAATAGAGAAATTGACTAAGAATCCACTTCGAATAAAGAAATACTAAAAAAATATCGGGAAACAATATCTGAATCAGAATTAGGTTAAATTTGAAACAAGAGTTTCCTCTCGATGAACGACCCCCTTAATTAATGTTACTGAATATTAGTAAGATTTTGAGACGAAACAACCCCTTTTTCTATCTCTACTATTTCAAAAAAAAATTCACTGATTGGCCATTGTCATTTTTGTGTTGGTCATTAAGTAACAAAAAAGAAAAATGATAAAAAAAGTAAGAATTTTGTTTTCAGTTATGTTCTAGAAAGGAGGGGATTCTTGTGTTTTTATCTCCTGATAAAGCGGGAATCTACCAGTTATCAAAATACTTCAATTGGTACACGCAAGAAATAGGCCAATTCGGTAGCTTTTTGTTCAATTTCTCTTGGAGTCAAATTATCATCAATACGTGTTAAGGGAATGGCCCCCCGCCCTCGGATGTCTATATAAAGAACACGACGAACATAAATACTCTCTTTAACTTCTATTCTAATGGACTGAATATCTTTTATAAAGAATCGACGTAATATGCGACGATTTTTTCCAGGGAATCCCCAACGAAAAATACACATTACGCCTTCCTTTCTATCGAATCGATCATAACCACTACCTACATTCCAAAAAATTGTGCACCACAAATAGGAACTAATAAAGAGACCTGCAAGTCCGTAGAAAGACATCACGATCCCTTGCGAAAAAAAAATGATTGGATGAGAAGGAAAAAAGGATATCAAATTTCGTCCAAGGTAACTGGACGTTCCAACCAATAAGAATCCCAATGAACCTAAAAAAAGGATAAAGGCCCAGCAGAAATTACTTATTTTTCTAGACCCCGCGATAAGTTCTATCCATATATGTTCTGATCGCCAACTCATACTCGATTCGATTGTATTTTATTGGAATTGAGAGACTACCTCAAATTAATTTGACTTTACTTTTTTATTTACGAAATAACTCTCATCAACTAGCACTAGTTTGATGTGAACCTTAGGAATAAGTCATCAAATTGGTTAGATCTAAAAAACTAGCATACCTCATATAATCCTACTATACATCTAATATACATCTAAATACACGAATCTTCCATTGCCAATTTGAGCCGTCCAGTGATCCTGATCACGGATAGAATTCATTGACTATATATCTTGTGTCAGCGGGCCTAGGGGCCCTGTGCTTTTTTATGTTTATGTTTGCTCAGCAAAAATCACATATTAGACCATATTTCAATAAATGAATATCTATTTTATGATACAAATCAAAGTTTTGAAACAATTGGAGGGTATAGATATAGGGTCACCTCGGATCTAAAGAATCTTGTTTTTTTGAACATGAAAAGATAAAGAAGCCATTGCAATTGCCGGAAATACTAGGCCTACTAAAGGCACAAAAATAGAGGGAAAGCTGAAAGTTGTCATAGAATGGGTACCTCGATTTATTGTTTGTACCTGTTATGTTATTATTATATTATTATTTCAAAATTCAATACAATATATCTTATAATAATTCTAATTTATAAAATTAGAAAAGAATGAAAATAATTAATTCAAATGAAGCTCATTATTATGACTGTAATAACTCATTTAATGCTCAATTTCAATTATTAAGATAACATAACTATCAATCGAAGTATCTATATCTCTATATCTAAGTGAGTATCTAGAATAAGAGCAAGAAATGTAGAACTAAGTATTTGTCTTTTCGTCTTGTCTTCGAATTTTAATTTACTAGAAAAAAGAAAGAATTTCTTACAGATTATCGAACAATTCATTAGAATACGAACCAACAGGTATTTTTAGCTAAAACAAGATTGGAAATAGAGAAAAAACTTTTTGCTTTTTAGAGTTGAATTATATACGTAAGAGGCGAAAAAGAATTGCGCTTTGTTTGCCTAATTTTATGAAAGGGGGAATTCCGTTTTTTTTTTATAGAGATTTTAATCAGAAATAGAGATAAGGGGGAGTTATCCACAACTTTTGCTTCTTTATACAATTCGATCTTATGTGACGAAAGACAATTCTCCTTTTTTATTTGATTCTAACAAACTAACTACCCATTTGCTACAAATAATTGAGCTTAGTGCTCTATTTTATTTCGTCTCTATTCCATTTTGATTCAAAGGAAAGAAAGCGTGGAACTTAAATAACTCACTCAAAACGCTTTTTAAAAGATTACGTGATACAATTAGGTCAAATAAGCCCTTCTCGAATAAATATTCAGCCGATTGCGAACCCTCGGGTACTGTTTTATTCAATGTTTGTTCAATTACCCTTTTACCCGCAAATGCAATGTAGGCGTCGGGTTCAGCAATAATGATATCACCCAACATACCAAAACTAGCTGTCACTCCACCAGTAGTAGGAGATGTAAGGATTGATACATAAAACAACTTTTTATTTGATTGATAATCATATAAAGCAGACGATATTTTAGCCATTTGCATCAAGCTCAAACTTCCCTCTTGCATGCGCGCCCCCCCGGAAGCACACACTATAACAAGAGGCAGAAATTGATTGGTAGCATACTCAATCAAACGGGTGATTTTTTCCCCAACTACGGATCCCATACTACCCCCCATAAATTGAAAATCCATAACCCCAACTGCTACGGGAATGCCATTTATGTAGCCTATGCCTGTTTGAATAGCCTCAGTTAATCCTGTATTTCTTTGATAAGAATCAATACGATCCTTATAAGGTTCCTCCTCCGAATGAAATTCAATGGGATCCAGAGAGACCATGTCTTCATCCATAGGATCCCAGGTACCGGGATCGATCGAAAATTCAATTCTATCTGAACTACTCATTTTCAAATGATATCCACAATGTTCACAAATATTCATTTTTGATTTCAAAAATTTCTTATAATTTAATCCATAACAACTTTCGCATTGAACCCACAAATGCCTATATTTTTGAGTTACATCGAGATCATTAGAACTTTCTCCTATAGTTAAATCACTACCCTTTGTGCAGATTTGTATACCCAAACCCTCTTTTTCACTATTATTTCTACTTTCACCGCAAATGGCTCTATAAATGTAACTCTCACTTACTGTCGAAGTATGGATACAGATTTGAGACTGAAGATAACTGCCAATGCAATTATAAATATGATTATTCCAACTATATTGAGTATCAGACATGTAACTAGAATTCTGACAACTATAAAAAGAACTATAAAGTTCACTCAGAAAAGAATGATTGTTGTCAATTTCAAAAATTTGATTTTCAATATCAAAATATATTGAATAATTGTCTCCATTACTATCATTAACTAAAAGGGTGTCATCGGAGATGAAATTCCGAATATCTTTTTCGCCTAATAAAAAATCAACATTACTATAAGGAGAATCATCACGACCTCCCCAACTCTGAATATTTTTCGATGTATCTTTTCGATGCGAATCTTCACTTTTACTGGTATTTTCACTAGGACCCGGATTGTTCATTGATTTATTTAGCCCACACCTGCGTCCTAACTCTTTCTTACACAAGATCGAATTAAACCACCATCTTCCCATAAAGTTTTCTTTTCCCTTATTTATTTGCATTATTTATTTGCATAAAAATAGAATAGCTGAATAGTCATTGGATTTAAAATGATTTATTTGATTGGAATATCTTATTTACTATGCGAATAAGCATAGAAAGCCGTGGGATTATTTATTGGCTAATAAGAAAAGGTTAAGAATTTTAAGTATTGAAAAAAATTCTCTTTTGTTTTGGGGAAATTTGGGGGAATACTTCACTATACACTATATATGAATAGAATCAAACCCCTGCTCATCAGAAAAAAAAAGAGCACTTTCCCCTATGTCGTGTCAAATTCGCATCGAAAAAAAGAAATAGAAATATTTGTTTCTCCTATAACCTATAAATGAATCATTCTTTTTT